AATTTTACATTTCTAGGATCAGCCAACTGGGGTTATGTCGTTATAAAATATTAGATTCTATAGAAGCAATGAGAAGTAGATACGAATAGAGCGCAAAAAGGAGGGGATAAAAAACAAAGTCTAGAAAAGTTATACAAAATTTTATACGAATCACTGCCCCCTTTTTTATTTCCTTAATTGAATTTCGTTTGATTTTGATTAGGGCAAAGTTACTTAAAAACCTCCGCCTTCTTTAAAATATCCCGAACAGTTCCTGTCGGCTGAGCACCTTTTTCAAGGAAATATAGAATAGCGGGAACATTTAAACAACTTTGATTCTTTATCGGATCATAAAAACCCACTTTCCGAAGATCTCTTCCTTCTCTTCGGGATCGAACATCAATTGCAACGATTCGATAGACGGCTCATTGGGATAGATGTAAGTAAATGAACAAGACCCCCCCTAGAAACGTATAGGAAGTTTTCTCCTCGTACGGCTCGAGAAAAAATGATTCGAGGTTTTGTCTATGTATAGAATTCTAATGAATGGCAAAAGGGTTGATAAAATCAATTAGACTAGGATTTCACTCATTTTTTTCTTCGTTCTTCCTGAAAAAAAAGAAAAAATCATTTGTACTCATAACTCAAGTTGGATAATTCTCAAATAGCCCAAAATCAAATCAAATCTTTAAGCAATTTATTTCATTTATTGAATGGTCTTTAACCCCCCTTTTGTTTGCCTCGTTTAAAATACAATCATCTAGTTGGATTTGGATTCTTTATCTTTAGTCTGATCCAGTTATTGAGACAATGGAAACGGCGTTTCCTTGTTCTGGGATCCTTTTTCTTTGTTTTAAATCATTGGGTTTAGACATTACTTCGGTGCTTCTTAATCCTTCCAACAAAATGGCAGCAACATACCCCTTTTGTGATTTCTTTCTATCAAAGAATCATACGAATGGTTGATTCCCCGCGATACACTTTGAATCGAAAGAGTTTTATCAATTCCAACAAAATTTCCTTTTGAATTGAAAACTTGCCCGAATCGGATCCTTTCGATTTCTATATTGATGATATACTTACGAAGTTGTTCCAATTTATTGATTGGCATTAACCCTAGATCCTTGCCCCTGAAAGCTGAATCAATACTTTACTACTCGAGCTCCATCATGTACTATTTACATTACAACCCAACAAAAAGAGGAGTTCTAGTGGAACAGAACAAACAATGTCGGGCCAAGAGCACCTTCATTCCTATATAAAATGGCGGATAAGAATCCACACTGGATCGTGTCCTTCAAGTCGCACGTTGCTTTCTACCACATCGTTTCAAACGAAGTTTTACCATAACATTCCTCTAATTTGGAGCCAGTATGGAATTGATTCAATTATGGAATCATGAATAGTCATTGGTTCAGTCGGTACATAGACATATTAATCTATACCTTTTTTCTTCTATACATAGATGGTAAAGATTTTTCTGAAGAAATCTTAGCAAGACCCCACCTTTTATTGTATAAATGCAACTTTTTTATAAAAAAACAAACTAACAGAAATAACATAACTAACATAAATAACACGAATAAATGAATTCTTTTCAACCCTGCATCTTCAAGTGACTCAATAGAAGAGATTGACCCATCTCCGACTTCTTTGAATACCAAAGATTCAACTCATAAGGAATCATTCAAAATTTTTCTAATTGAAAAGGTTTCCTATTTCGACATCATTATTGGAATAAAGTTTTACAGTAAAGACTACACTTGATCATCATAAAAAAAAACGAAATATCTCTTTCTTTTCGAATGGAATCATCAATGATTTAAAGCCGATAAATAGATTGAACAAGAAATCCAATTTTTTTTCGTGAGATGAATAAAAAAGACTGATATAAGAGAAGATTTAGGTCCTTAGTCGTTCGATTCTTATTTTATTAATCAGATGAACGAGTAGGGGTTTTTCGTATCTATCAGATAGATTGAACAACTGTCACTGTTATGGATATTCTATGTTATGGATATTCTATATTAAATATTTAAGGGATTCCATTTCCTTTTCACAAAAATGGAAAGGCTGTTGTCACTGAACGTTGTCACTAAAATAGAACGAAATCGAATAATAAAACTACATAAAAATACATATATATTACATATTAAGTTAAACTAAGTTAAGTTAAACTAAGTTAAGTTAAACTAAGCATTTCCTCATTTTATATGTATTTTTATTTTTTAACCCGGAATTAAGTAATCTTTCTGCAATCTTGGCATAAAGTGACTAAAATATATGAATTAGCCCGTATCAATCGTTACATGGATTTACAATTCTTCATTAGGGCCAAACACAAAATACCTAAAAAGGTCAAAAAAACATCGGTTACATATGTAACTTGATTCGTTGTTAATGAGATTCGGACAGACACAGATATTTAAATGAATATCTCCCGTTGCTGATTAAGACCTATCTACCCCCCCCCAATTCTCTGGGAATGCTGAATCAGAAATCAAAAAAGATCGCTTTTACG